CGGCAAGATCGAGCCAAGAAAGAGACATTACCCCCTCTACTTCAATGAACCAGCACTGAAAATGGAAATGCAAATAGGGCGATCCCGGGCGGTTGATAACTCACTCTTCTTTCCGCATTTGATAGATGGGAGAATCCTATGGGTCTATCGGGAGAGGATCGGCAGAAGCTGGTGCATTCCTTTCATTCCCACCTTCATAGGAAAGATCTTCCAGTTCCCTCCGATCAATGGTCGAATATGCTGCCGTTCCCCTATCGGTCGAGAAGTCAACTCCTCGGGTGGGGAAAGAAGCCTATCTGATCCCGAAACCTGAGATACTGGAGGACTGATTCGAGTGGATCCTGTTGCCAGAAAGTGCTCTTTCCTAGTCGGGAAAAGAGGGCGCTAAGCATGAAAGGGGTACTTAATCTATAGAAAACCAAACCTATCACATGCTTTTGACCCGGTAACTAACTCGTTATAGGCAGTAACTGGGAGAAGGAAGGGTAGGTTTTTGACATCTATCGATATTCTATGGAAGAATTGAGGGAGTTAGCACTTTCACTTGATAGCTCTTCACATCAAAAGGTTTTGCTATTAGCTTTTTGTCTATTCTCTGGAAACCTATCTCTTCCTTGATCGCCCTCCCCTTTACGTGACTTAATAGGACGAAATTCAACCTTCGATAGACGGCCCCAATTTGATCATCAATGTATCCAACTATTCGGAAGGGTCGGGAGGGTCGCGAGCAAAGCTCAACGTCGCGAGCACTCTTGCGAGCGCTTGAACTTAATGCAAAGCATCGCGTGCTGACTTGCGAGCGCTTTGTGCAAAGCATCGCGTGCTGACTTGCGAGCGCTTAATGCAAAGCATCGCGATAGAGTGCTTTGACTTGCGAGCGCTTGAACTTAATGCAAAGCATCGCGTATATTGCGAGTGCTTTGACTTGCGAGCGTTTCACTTTGTGCAAAGCCCAAACGAGCAAAGCTCTCTTGCGTGCGAGTGCTTTGAGCGTGATATTGCGAGTGCTTTGAGCGATAGAGTGCTTTGAGTGTGCGAGTGCTTTGACTTGCGTGCGAGTGCTTTGAGTGTGCGAGTGCTTTGACTTGCGTGCGAGTGCTTTGACTTGCGTGCGAGTGCTTTGATCAATGAAGATTCGTCACTCCTGGTATGGTAGCTCAGGAGTAGGAAAAGGTCTTACAGAAGCGTGCTTTAGGAAGTGTTCGAAAGACGACCTCAACACAAGGAGAATGGATGACGATGAGAACAAGGTGGAATCCAAACGGAGGGAATAGAGGCCTCAAGCAAGTCCCGAAAGAAGATAGCCCAAAGCGAAAGGCCTACACCCAGAGCCAAGTAGACAGATAGCGTTGCAGGGACCAATCCACCTAAGGGGAACCCCTCAGTCCCCAAGCCGGTCCAAGCGGAGCTCGGTGATTATACGTATGGATTGCTCCTTCCACGGTCCAGCGAGTGTATTTTGCATTTGTTTCATTCTCAATATGAAATGACGAACTCTGTTGCGACTATTTTCCAGAGAATAGACAAAAAGCTAATAGCAAAACCTTTTGATGTGAAGAGCTATCAAGTGAAAGTGCTAACTCCCTAAATTATTCCATAGAATATCGATAGATGTCAAAAAAAGCTTCACCATAAGGAAGAAAGCATGCTGGAGGAGTGCACTAGACCCCAGCGAGGGTCGTAGGCGGGACGTAGCCATTCGCCTTCACGAAGAGGATAGTGCTTTCCGACGGGTTTATCAATCGTGCCCAGAAGCTGATAACCATGGAAGCTGCATCTATAGTGATCTATGATAGTTAGTTAACTATAGAAAGTTCTTTCTATCTTGTTAAGCATCCTTTTCCTCATACTCCGGTACGCTTCATTGCGCTATCAGTCCAGCGAAGCAGTAGCAAGAAAAAGGGTACCAAGCAAGCAAAGCAAAGGAGGTAGCCCAGGAATGGATCTGACAGAGCTCCTGGTGGAAGGTGCATATGAATTTCATCAATAGTAGGGCTTAATCCAATAGGAATAGAATCGGACAAGGAAGGAGTTTCGCCTTATCCATCGGGCTTAGGCTGAGCCCTGTTGCTGGGGCTCTTTTTCTTTGCTTTGACATTTGACATTCCATCTTCCTTTTTCGACAGGAAGAGCAGAGCAGGGAAGGAGCCAGGTGAGGGATAACGTTAAGGAAGGTCATGGTAGGCGACTCATCAACCCTATTCCACATAAACTGATGATGTGGCTTTCACCACAAACAAAGAAGGCGCGCAGCGTCGGGTGAAAAAGGACGTGATTCATGCCATTGCTGGATCCACACTACCAGCACTCCTCCCGGTGGGAGAGGGAACACACACCTTTCTGCCCCGGATCTCAACCCCTCCGGCTGGACGGAAAAGACCTACTTCTGAGTTGGTTGCCCCTTTGAGCGATAGAGGAGCGATAGAGTGCTTTGAGTGTGCGAGTGCTTTGACTTGCGATATTTCTCTCTTGTCTTTCTCACTAGCCATCGAGAGCAATTCTACACGGGTCCACCCCACCCGTGCTTATCGATCGATATCAAATCCCAGCAAACGGTGTGCATGCGAAGAAAGCCAGAGCAACGCGAGGCTAGCGTTTTTCAGTTCCTGGGCGGTCTCAATCTCCGGGCTTAGAGGACTCCTTGATAACGGGCGGATGAAGACTGTCTTTCATGAGCTGTACCAGCTCTTCTACTGTCATGTTCGCAATCCGACCCTTTTGGGAGGTTGGACATGACGCTGGGCTGGAGGCTGAGCTCTAATCGGGTGGTTAATCTGGTCGGGCTGGTTTATCAATCGGGGTGCAGGGTTTGGATGATAAGGAAACATCCGAGGCTGAATGGGGGCTTGGTAGGGAAGAGCTAATGGAAATAACTAAGCGTTGACCGTGCGCAACCCCTCTTCAAGCGATTTCAGCACTGAAAGCAAAAAAGAGAGAGAAAGGTTATCGAGATTATCAATCGTTGAAAGTGTGCGGGAAGCTCGGGAAACAAGACCCGTCCCCCGAAGGGAGCTTCGGAAGCTGGGGAGGCAGTGGGTTCGAAGAGAGTGTGTTAAGCACGCTGCTCCGTGAATAGTTTCGTACATTCCCTCGGGTGGCTTCCAGCGCCCAAGACGCTTAGTCAAGCGCGTGCTATACTGGCAGCTCAGTTCTAAACGAGTGACCCTCCTGCTTTTGGTTGTTCTGTGCTACGTCAGGTCACGTCACGAGCAAAGCCCCCACTCTTTGCTTTGCGAGTGCGTGCTTTGTGCAAAGCCCCTTGCGAGTGTTATTGTGCAAAGCCCCCAACTTTCTGTCGGGAGCAAAGCCCCAAACGGAAGGGTCGGGAGCAAAGCTATCTTGCGAGCGCTTAACTTAATGCAAAGCATCGCGATAGAGTGCTTTGACTTGCGAGCGCTTGAACTTAATGCAAAGCATCGCGTGCTGACTTGCGAGCGCTTGAACTTAATGCAAAGCATCGCGTGCGAGTGCTTTGACTTGCGAGCGCTTGAACTTAATGCAAAGCATCGCGTGCTTTTAGTGAGAGAGTGCTTTGACTTAGAGCGTTTCACTTTGTGCAAAGCTCTCTTGCCTTATAGTGCGAGTGCTTTGAGTGATAGAGTGCTTTGACTTGCGATAGAGTGCTTTGAGTGCGCGAGTGCTTTGACTTGCGTGCGAGTGCTTTGACTTGCGTGCGAGTGCTTTGACTCTTCCTTATATTTGCGAGTGCGTGCTAGGTTCCACCTTCAGTTTCGAGAAACCAGGGCCCGAGTGGAACTGAACGCGCTCTATCTTCGGTAGCCCGGGAGGACGACGTCCTTCCACCATGCGATTAGGTTGTCCAAGCCCTTCCTTTATCCCTTCATGCCTGAAACATGCCCTTCTCACCAAAACCTTCCATGCATGTCAGTCTAATCTAACCTTATAGATTGATCACAGTAACCAACAACAGTCTGAGGCATATCTTAGTCCGTCACTAACGAGCATACAACAGATTAGTGGTCGGACTCCTCTAACTTAGGAAGTGGCATAACCAAACTGGTGAACGCGAGCGGTTGGACACCGCGAAGCTTGTCGTTTGAGACATTCTTCCGTAAGTTCTGGAGGACCCTTGAAAGAAGCCCGTCCCTCGCCTTTCGCCTATCCAGTGCGGGGGACGTCTTGATAGACGGATGGATCCTTCTTTCATTACCATCCTGACCGTCTCCCTTTTATCATTATGCTTCGTATTCCCCGGAGGATGGTGGATACTGAAAGACAACGGAAGGAAGGAGGGAAGGCGGCGCCGGCTAGTAGGTCTTTTTAGGACGATACGCTGACCTTTCCCTTGCAGCAAACGTCACCCGAACAGCACACGCAAACCATGCAGCAAGCGTCACCCTGACATCGTGCTATGCGCTAGGGGCTGGGAAGTGGGAGGGTGTGGGTGGTCAGCGCGGTAGGAGCTTTCTTCGCAGTGTGCATTCAACCGGGAACGGAAAATAGGAATGCCCAGCGTTAGTATTGCTATTCACCATTAAGCTGAGCGTATGTAGCGTTCTGGCGCCTATTGCTTTCTTTCCTTAGCTAGCTAGCGCACAACGGGCTAAGGACTGAATTCCTGTTCTCACCTTCGCTTCGTCTTTCTGGCCTAATGGTGGCTAGCTTGCTACCCGACCAAAAGACTGATATAACAACCTCTTTCCTGCCCCTTTTTGGAGACTTGAACCACCTTCCCCTCCATCAAGGTCTCACGATGAGCCAGAGCATGAAGCTCATTCACAATCCCCAGTGTCTTAAAGGCGGCTGGAGCGGCTCACTTACCACCAACAAAGAAACTGTCAACTTCTTCTGTCACTTCGGAATGGCAAACAGCGGAAAGGGGGGCTTGACGGCGTGAGGCATGAGAAAGAAAAAGAAAGGGACGGTGAAACTCAACTAGCGCTTTCTTTCCTCAACCGAAACTTCCAAAGCATGAACTCAAACGAGGCATCACACAAGGCCAATCAAAAGAGCTCGAAAGACGAAACTCAACTAGCGCT